AATCCGAATTTTAGGATGACTGACCCTTATAATCCAGTCCATATAATGTCTTTTTCGGGAGCTAGAGGAAATGTGTCTCAAGTACATCAATTAGTAGGTATGAGAGGATTAATGTCAGATCCACAAGGACAAATGATTGATTTACCTATTCAAAGTAATTTACGCGAAGGACTCTCTTTAACAGAATATATCATTTCTTGCTACGGCGCCCGCAAAGGGGTTGTGGATACGGCTGTACGAACATCCGATGCGGGATATCTTACACGCAGGCTTGTCGAAGTAGTTCAACATATTGTTGTACGTAGAACAGATTGTGGCACCATTCGGGGTATGTCTATAAGTCCTCAAAACGGTAGTATGCCGGAAAGAATTTTTCCCAAAATATTAATTGGTCGCGTATTAGCAGACGATATATATCTGGATTCGCGGTGCATTGCGACACGAAATCAAGATATCGGGATTGGTCTTGTAAATCAATTCATAACCTTTCGAATCCAACCAATAGCCATCCGAACTCCTTTTACTTGTAGGAGTATGTCTTGGATCTGTCGATTATGTTATGGGCGAAGTCCTACTCACGGCGACCTGGTCGAATTGGGAGAAGCTGTAGGTATTATTGCAGGTCAATCCATTGGGGAGCCTGGTACTCAACTAACATTAAGAACTTTTCATACGGGCGGAGTATTCACAGGGGGTACTGCAGAACATGTACGAGCCCCTTATAATGGAAAAATTAAATTTAATGAGGGGTTGGTTCATCCCACACGTACACGTCATGGGCACCCTGCCTTTCGATGTTATATAAATTTGGATGTCACTATTGAGAGTGAAGATATTCTACATAATGTGAATATTCCGCCAAAAAGTTTTCTTTTAGTTCAAAATGATCAATATGTTGAATCCGAACAAGTGATTGCTGAAATTCGCGCGGGGTCCTCGACTCTGAATTTTAAGGAAAAAGTTCGCAAACATATTTATTCGGACTCAGAAGGAGAAATGCACTGGAGTACCGATGTGTATCATGCACCCGAATTTACATATGGTAATGTTCATCTCTTACCAAAAGCAAGTCGTTTATGGATATTATCAGGAATGCCATACAAATCCAGTGTAGTCTCGTTTTCACTCCACAAGGATCAAGATCAAACGACCACTCATTCTTTTTCTTTCAAACAAATGGAAATTTCTAACTCCTCAGAAATTTCTAACTCCTCAATGACTAATGATCAAGTAAAAGATCAATTATTGGATTCTTCTATTAAAAAATCGAGTAAAAAAGAACATAGGATTCCGAATTATTCAGAACTTAATCGAATGGGTCATTGTAATCACATATATCCTGCAAAAAACTCCGATTTATTGGCAAAGAGGCGAAAAAATAGATTCATCATTCCATTTCAATTTCAATCGAATCACGAACGAGAAAAAGAATTAATGTCCCTTTCCGACGGTATCTCGATTGAAATACCCATAAATGGTATTTTCCGTAGAAATAGTCTTTTTGCTTATTTCAATGATCCTCGATACCGAACAAAGAGTTCGGGAATTACTAAATATGAGACTATAGAGATGTATTCCGTCGTTAAAAAACAGGATTTTATTGAGTCTAGAGGAGTCAAAGAATTTCGACCAAAATACCAAATGAAAGTAGATCGGTTTTTTTTCATTTCCGAGGAAGTACATATCTTGCCCGGAGCTTCCTCGATAATGGTACGGAACAATAGTATCATTGGAGTCGATACGCAAATTACTTTAAATACAAGAAGCCGAGCCGGTGGGGTGGTTCGGGTGGAGAGAAAAAAAAAAAAGATTGAACTTAAAATTTTTTCTGGAGATATCTATTTTCCTGGGGAGACATATAAGCTAGCTCGACACAGCGGCATTTTGATACCACCAGGAAAGACAAATGACAAGGAATCAAAAAATGTGAAAAATGGGTTCTATGTCCAATGGATCACCCTTACTAAGAATTTTTTTTTTGTTTTGGTTCGACCCGTAGTCACATATGAAATAACAGACGGTATCAATTTAGCAACACTTTTCCCTCAAGATCTGTTGCAAGAAAGGGATAATGTGGAACTTCGAGTTTTCAATTATATCCTTTATGGAAATGGAAATGGCAAAGTCACTCGGGGAATTTCTGACACAAGTATTCAATTAGTACGTACTTGTTTAGTATTGAATTGGAACCAAGACAAAAAGCGTTCTTCTATCGAAGAGGCCCGAGCTTCTTTTGTTCAAGTAAGGACAAATGATATGATTCGAGATTTCCTAAGGATCGATTTAGTCAAATCGGCCCTCTCATATATCGGGAAAAGGAATGATCCCCCCTTTTTTTCTGATGATGGATCAGAGTATACTAATATGAATCCGTTTTTTTGCATTTATTCAAAGACAAAACTTCAAAAATCATTTAACCAAAATCAAGGAACTGTTCGTACGTTGTTTGGTAAAAATACGGAATGTCAGTCTTTTATAATTTTGTCATCATTCAATTGTTTTGGAATAGGCTCATTCACATTCAACGGTGTAAAATATCACAAAGAATCCATTAAAAAAGATCGCCCACGCCCAATTCCATTTAAGAATTCATTCGGTCCTTTAGGAACAGTCCTTCAGTTTTATAATTTTTTTTTATTGTACCATTTAATAACTCATAATCAGATCTTGGTAAATAATTATTTACAACTTGACAATTTAAAACAAACCTTTCAAGTCCTTAAATATCAATATTATTTAATAGATGAAAATGGAAGAATTTATCATCCCGATTTTTGTAATAACATCGTTTTGAATCCGTTCAAATTGCATTGGTATTTTCTTCATTACAATTTTTGTGATGAGACATTTACAAAAATGTGTCTTGGACAATTTCTTTGTGAAAATGTATGTATAACAAAAAATGGACTGCCCTTAAAATCAGGTCAAGTTCTAATTGTTCAGTTTGATTCTGTAGTAATAAGATCGGCTAAGCCTTGTTTGGCTACCCCAGGAGCAACAGTTCATGGTGATTATGGGGAAATCTTTTATGAAGGGGATACTTTAGTTACATTTATATATGAAAAATCGAGGTCGGGTGATATAACGCAAGGTCTGCCAAAAGTGGAACAAGTCTTAGAGGTTCGTTCGGTTGATTCAATATCAATAAATCTAGAAAAGAGGATTAATGGTTGGAACGAACGTATAAAAAAAATTCTTGGAATTCCCTGGGGATTCTTGATTGGGGCTGAGCTAACTATAGCGCAAAGCCGTATCTCTTTGGTTAATAAGATCCAAAAGGTTTATCGATCCCAGGGGGTGCAGATCCATGATAGGCATATCGAAATTATTGTACGGCAAATAACATCCAAAGTTTTGGTTTCAGAGGACGGAATGTCTAATGTTTTTTTGCCCGGAGAACTTATTGGATTGTTTCGAGCAGAACGGACGGGGCGCGCTTTGGAAGAAGCGATCTGTTACCGAATTATCTTATTGGGAATAACGAGAGCCTCTTTGAATACTCAAAGTTTTATATCCGAAGCAAGTTTTCAAGAAACCGCTCGAGTTTTAGCAAAAGCTGCTCTCCGAGGCCGCATTGATTGGTTGAAAGGACTAAAAGAAAACGTTGTTCTGGGGGGAATGATACCCGTTGGTACTGGATTCAAGGGATTCGTACACCGTTCAAATCAACATAAGAGGATTAGCATTCCTTTGAAAAGGAAAAACAAGAATATATTTGAGGGGGAAATGAGAGATATTTTGTTTTACCACAGAGAATTGTTGGATTCTTTTTTTTTCTAAGAATTTAAGTGATAAATCAAAACAACAATTATTTTGGGGATTTAACAGAAGAGATTAATCCTTTATTATTTATCTTTGTTATTTAATTAATTAATTTAGCATTTAGTAATGTAATAAAATACGGAAACTAAAAAAAAATAACGAATAGAAAGGAATTTCTGGTTTAGGTTGTGTATCAACGGCCAATCCATGTTAAAAAAGAAGGTTCCGTTGGAACAATTATTTATTTCAGGATACCTCATCTCTTTATTTTAATAAAGAGTTAAAGTGTGTGGAGAAATGACAAGAAGATATTGGAACATCAATTTGGAAGAAATGATGGAGGCGGGAGTTCATTTTGGTCATGGTACTCGAAAATGGAATCCTCGAATGTCACCTTATATCTCTGCAAAATGTAAGGGTATTCATATTATAAATCTTACGAGAACTGCTCGTTTTTTATCAGAGGCTTGTGATTTAGTTTTTGATGCAGCAAGTAGAGGAAAACAATTTTTAATTGTTGGGACAAAAAATAAAGCAGCTGATTCAGTAGCATGGGCTGCAATAAGGGCTCGATGTCATTATGTTAATAAAAAGTGGCTTGGAGGTATGTTAACGAATTGGTCCACTACAGAAACAAGACTTCATAAATTCAGGGACTTACGAATGGAACAAAAGGCGGGGGGACTCGCCCGTCTCCCGAAGAGAGATGCAGCGGTGATGAAGAGACAATTATCTCACTTGCAAACATATCTGGGCGGGATTAAATATATGACAGAGTTACCTGATATTGTAATCATCGTTGATCAACAAGAAGAATATACAGCCCTTCGAGAATGTATTACTTTGGGAATTCCAACGATTTGTTTAATCGATACAAACTGTGACCCGGATCTTGCCGATATTTCGATTCCGTCAAATGATGATGCTATATCTTCAATCCGATTAATTCTTACCAAGTTAGTATTTGCAATTTGTGATGGTCGTTCGAGCTATGTAAGAAATCTTTGATTTTCTTATGAACTCACCAAATTCCTCTAATTTAGAAGAGAATTGGTTATTATTCATGACTATCAAAAACTATATAATAATAAAGGGAAAGGGCTGGGGATATTCTGTGATTAATCGGTATCCTAAATAAAAAAGTAGACAAGTCGAGAAAGAGATGATTGAATCAAAATAATTTTTTTTAAGTTATATTTCTGTTAGAGGATAATATGAATATTCTATCATATTCAATCAACACACTAAAGAAGGGGTTATATGATATGTCTGGTGTGGAAGTAGGTCAACATTTTTATTGGGAAATTGGGGGTTTCCAAATCCATGGCCAGGTACTTCTAACCTCTTGGGTTGTAATTGCTATCTTACTAGGTTCAGCTGCTATAGCTGTTCGGAATCCACAAACTATTCCGACAGGTGGTCAGAATTTCTTTGAATATGTCCTTGAATTCATTCGAGACGTGAGCAAAACCCAAATTGGAGAAGAATATCGCCCTTGGGTTCCCTTTATTGGAACTATGTTTCTATTTATTTTTGTTTCTAATTGGTCCGGGGCCCTTTTCCCTTGGAAAATTTTACAGTTACCTCACGGGGAGTTAGCCGCACCCACGAATGATATAAATACGACTGTTGCTTTAGCTTTACTCACGTCAGTAGCCTATTTTTATGCGGGTCTTACAAAAAAAGGATTAAGTTATTTTGGTAAATACATTCAACCAACTCCAATTCTTTTACCCATTAACGTCTTAGAAGATTTCACAAAACCGCTATCACTTAGTTTTCGACTTTTTGGAAATATATTAGCGGATGAATTAGTAGTTGTTGTTCTTGTTTCTTTAGTACCGTTAGTGGTTCCTATACCTGTCATGTTCCTCGGATTATTTACAAGTGGAATTCAGGCTCTTATTTTTGCAACTTTAGCTGCAGCTTATATAGGCGAATCCATGGAAGGTCATCATTGATTAGTCTTAGGAAAAGTCTTTTAGTTTAGATTCAATGTGGCTCAAGAGACTCTATTACCATTAGATTCTATCTTGATAGAATCTAATGGTAATAGAAAAAAATTAGAGTCGAGATGTATAAAAAAAAGTGGTTGGTTAGTCGACAGCGGTTGCGCTAGAGATGTGGAATCTAATGCTTATAGGTTCATTTTTTGAAGTTTCTTTTTTTAGATTAGATGTTTCGAAGAATGATTAGAAAATCCTATTTAATTTACGAGACAATAGCCGGTTTACGTTATGTAAGAAATATATGTATATTTGATATTAGATATTGACAAGTTATATATGAACGACTTTTAAATTTGCACTACTTGAATTTGGATCGAGATGCCAACCGAGGTCTTTACGTTTGTTTCGTTTATAACTGTGAATTGAATAAAATATAAAATAAATAAAATAGATAAAGAAAAAGATCGAGAAAGGCTTAGAAAAAGGAAATGGAGAAACTCAAGTTGGATTGATTCAGAAAGACTCTCCAATTATCCAATTAGTAATTAAAAAAGATGCAGCCTTTCTAATGATTCAAAAAAATAATATATATTATAATTAATATTCGCCATTTTTTATTCTTTCTACTGGATGGATATTACAATGGAATAATTGAGTCCTAATTCATTGGTTGATTGTATCATTAACCATTTATTTTTTTTTTTTTTGAGGAACTTATCTATCATGAATCCACTGATTTCTGCCGCTTCCGTTATTGCTGCTGGATTGGCTGTAGGGCTTGCTTCTATTGGACCTGGAGTTGGTCAAGGTACTGCTGCAGGTCAAGCCGTAGAAGGTATTGCGAGACAGCCCGAGGCAGAGGGAAAAATACGAGGTACTTTATTACTTAGTTTAGCTTTTATGGAAGCTTTAACAATTTATGGATTGGTTGTAGCATTAGCCCTTTTATTTGCAAATCCTTTTGTTTAATCCGAGAAAAGGAAAATAAATATGAGAAATATGTATTTCTTTTAGGGTCTTGGACGTGCAGGTTATTTTTTCACATTATATTAAAATAAAATTTGACCCTATACAATTACTTATACTTATTCATTCAGAAAATACCCCAGGGGAAGGAAGGAAGAAAACGAGTAGGTAACACTAATTCTTCATCTTCAAATCAGTCCTTCCCCTTCCTTAGTCCAAAGAAAAGCAGAAGTGCTCCAACAAAGGAGCTATTTCGCAATTCACATGAAACCTAGTACCTAAATTCTATTTTATTTGAATTAATTCGAATAAATAATAATTTAAGTATTTTTGGGATTGGTCATCTCAATTGAAAAAAGAAAATTCATGAAATAAATTTTGAACGTATTTTTCATAGAGAAGTAATAAATAAGTGAAGCAGTACAATGATTTTTTTAGTTTATCTATAATCTATAAAAGGAGATCATATGAAAAATGTAACCGATTCTTTCGTTTTCTTGGGTCACTGGCCATCTGCCGAGAGTTTCGGGGTTAATACCGATATTTTAGCAACAAATCTAATAAATCTCAGTGTAGTGATTGGTGTATTGATCTTTTTTGGAAAGGGAGTGTGTGCGGGTTGTTTATTTCAAGAATAGGTTGGATTCAACCAGCTGTACCTCTTTTTCTTTATAACTAGGGACGAAAGGTGCATGATTTCTCGAATTACTTCTGAATAAAAAAAATTATATGTAAGAACCATAGCATTTCGTGAATTGTTGGTAAATATACTTTGATTCTCTATCAACCAATAATGTGGGACCATTAACATGGTTAAAACTAA